TTGATTTTATTCGTTTTTTTCCCCACAACATCTCGATTTTCTTACATACAAAGTCTTTACTTGTTACTAATAAAGTCTAGCCTCTGTTCTTCCTTAGATCCCTTATTTAACTCCGATAGTATCATATTATAGATCGAGGTCGATGCAGAGGAAATGAATGCATTTCCATACTATAAATAAGTAAGTGGGATAGATAAAACATTGGATCATGCCACATTACTTATTCTACAGGATCTTACGGAGCCTGTTCATGCATGACATAATTCGGACATGATCATAGAAAAAATTCTCCTCAAGCGAACCGGCCTATCCTATGCTACATAGGGGGATTTACGTGGTGGTTGGATGCGGAGACACGTTTGGTTGAGAATTTCAACGTGGCGGTATAAAATAATATATCGGCATGGCCCAATCAATAGTTCAAGTCACACACTCCCATAATCCATCCATCCTCTCTTCGGAGAATCCACTTCAACTATTCTTATCAAATAAGAACTAAACTACTTCGGAGTTGAAGAGAAGTATCAAAAAACATGTCTTATTTTTTCAATAATACATATTTGTAGCAATGAAATACTATTGTTCCTTCCCGATAGGATATATCAGAAATTACAAATATCTATGATCTGTTTTCTCTATAAAATAAAGCTATAACTATAAAGGACCTGAAATACCTTGCTTACGTATCATTGGGAAGTGCATTAACATAAATACGGCAGTAAGAAGAGGCAATACAAAAGTGTGTAAACTATAAAAACGAGTCAAGGTAGATTGACCCACACTAGCACTTCCACGTAATAACTCTACCAAAGGAGATCCTATTATAGGAATAGCGTCAGGCACGCCTGTCACAATTTTTACTGCCCAATAACCAATTTGGTCCCGAGGTAAGGAATAACCAGTTACACCAAAAGATGCAGTCAATACAGCCAGAACCACACCTGTAACCCAAGTTAATTCGCGGGGTTTTTTAAACCCACCTGTAAGATACACACGAAATACGTGCAGAATCATCATTAGAACCATCATACTTGCTGACCATCGATGAACTGATCGAATTAACCAACCAAAGTTAGCTTCAGTCATTATGTATTGAACAGAGGAAAAGGCCTCCGTAACAGTTGGACGATAGTAAAAAGTCATAGCAAAACCCGTAGCTACTTGTACTAAAAAACAAGTAAGCGTGATTCCTCCTAGACAATAAAATATGTTGACATGAGGAGGAACATATTTACTAGTTATATCATCTGCAATCGCTTGAATCTCGAGACGTTCCTCGAACCAATCATATACTTTATTGAGATAGGGAATCCGAGAGGACCCCCCCCCGAGAACCGTATATGAGAATTTTCTCTCGTACGGCTCAAACAGAAACACACAAATACCAATTTTGACGGATATGCAATAGAAAGTTCAAAACTTCTTAGCTGCTCGATGCAATTTGTGCCAAAGATAGTAAGTAAAAAAAATCCGAAATCTCTTCTTTGTGATGCTAATGCCAAAAATATCAAGTTAGCTCGTACACCTTTCTTTTTCTTTATATTGAGCGTTCCAGGCCTCTTGAATCTTCTCTTTCCTATTTTTTTTTTTATTTTTGTTATTTAATTTGTTGTTTTTTGTGCGTAATGCGGGTCGACTTTTGTTTTACTGTTGATAGGAATTCCCTTGTTAAGACCCTATATATAAATCAATTAAAACCTCAGATTCATACAAGAACCACGATGATTTAATCCCAAGCTAAATAAAAGGGTTCTTTGAGTAAAAACCATTTGATCATCAATTATTCAATTTCAATGAGTGGATGTAATAACTCAACAAAATCTAGAGAAAGAAGTTGTTCTTCAGATAAAATTCATTTCGTAAGTCTAACGAAAGAAAAATTATTTAATTTAGGAAATACCCATCTGAAATTTTTTTTAGTCCGGTTGCGAGGTCTAAATAATAGGTATGAATCATAGTTAGAATATTTTTTTTTACTTTTTTCTATAATATTCCGTGTTCCAGATATTAGAATAAATATCCGACGGGGTGGAATCATCTTAATAGAGATGACAGGGCCGTTCTCTGTATTATCAATAGGATCAATTATAACAAGTCACACGCTCATATTCCGGAAATACCGAAAAAAGAAATACCACAGTCGAACTACCAAAAAGGTCTCTAAATCCAAGTTTTCAATAAAAATTTTTTTTTATTGAAAAACTAGAGGTTCATAGTTCTTATGAACCTAACTCATTGAAATTCCATCCAGTAAAACGGAAGAATTATAAATTTCCAAAATAATAGATAGGAATATTGCAAATAGAGCCATTGCAACTCCCATAAGTGGTGTAGTCCCCCAGCCCGGAGCTACTTTACCATATTCTGAATTCAATGGTTTCAATAAACTCCCTACAGTAGTTTGTCTTGGCCTAGATCTAGAACTACCCTCAACGGTTTGTGTAGCCATAAATCCTATTTAATCATTGGTTGAGATCGGTTGACTTTGTATACTATTCCGTTGTAATTGTAAATAAATAAACGATCTTATCGTAGATCCATTGTAATCTTGAAATTTTCTAAAAATGGAAACAGCAACCTTAGTCGCCATCTTCATATCAGGTTTACTTGTAAGCTTTACGGGGTACGCCTTATATACTGCTTTTGGGCAACCCTCTCAACAACTAAGAGATCCATTCGAGGAACACGGAGACTAGACTTGTTGAAGTAATGAGCCTCTTGATATGAGGGCCCATTACTTCAGTTTCTATAATGAAAAATTATTTCATTATTTTTTAGTCGGAACCTTAGGTGGTTCTCGAAAAAAGATAGCGAAAAAAATTATCCCTAAAGTCGAGACTAAAAGAAATGTATAAACCAATGCTTCCATAGATTCGATCGTGGTTTACAATTATAGCTTTCACATCTATTCGTTTGATTGAGTGGGATCATTTACCATACCATAAAAAAAGAGGGGAAAGAATCAACGAAAAGAAGTTGATTCAAGTCTCTATTTTTTTCTCGGGTACCCGAGAAAAAAATAGAGATAGAGGATAAAGATACCAGAGCAGTCTTGTATCAAACTACTTGTCTCTTTGTAGTTGGATCTCCAAGTTTTTGGAATGCTCCAAATTCAACTTGAGCATCCAAATCTGGATCAATACCAGCAAAAACATCTCTAAACAAGGTTCTAGCGCCATGCCAAATATGTCCAAAAAAGAAAAGCAAAGCAAACGAAGCATGCCCAAAAGTGAACCAACCCCTTGGACTACTACGAAAAACACCATCAGATTTTAAAGTAGCCCGGTCTAATTCAAAAATTTCGCCTAATTGTGCGCGCCTAGCATATTTTTTCACAGTAGCAGGATCGCTATAATTGACTCCATTGAGTTCGCCACCATAGAACTCAACAGTTACACCTACTTGTTCGACACTATATTTTGATTCCGCCCTTCGAAAAGGAACATCTGCCCGAACAATTCCATCTCCATCTACTAAAACTACCGGGAATGTTTCAAAAAAAGTAGGCATACGACGTACAAAAAGCTCGCGCCCTTCTTTATCTCTAAAGACGGGATGCCCTAACCATCCAACAGCTATTCCATCCCCGCTATCCATTGAGCCCGCTCTGAATAATCCCCCTTTTGCCGGATTATTACCAATGTAATCATAAAAAGCTAATTTTTCGGGAATTTTAGACCAAGCTTCCGATAAACTTAGATTTTCAGCTAGTCCGGCACCAACTCTTCGATATATCTCTTGCTGGAAGTATCCCTGATCCCACTGATAACGAGTGGGACCAAATAACTCGATTGGGGTTGTTGCTGAACCATACCACATAGTTCCAGCAACAACAAAAGCTGCAAAAAAAACAGCCGCGATACTACTAGAAAGTACAGTTTCAATATTGCCCATACGCAATCCTTTGTAAAGACGTTGAGGCGGACGGACACTAAGGTGGAATAGGCCTGCCAATATGCCCAGTGTACCTGCTGCAATATGATGAGAGGCGATTCCGCCCGGAACAAAAGGATCAAAACCTTCCGCGCCCCACGCTGGACTTACAGATTGTACTTTTCCAGTTAGTCCATAAGGATCAGACACCCATATTCCAGGACCATATAAGCCTGTTACATGAAATGCGCCAAAGCCAAAGCAAGCCACTCCTGAGAGAAATAAATGAATTCCAAAGATTTTGGGCAAATCCAAAGAAGGTTTTCCTGTACGTTCATCACAGAATATTTCTAAGTCCCAATACACCCAATGCCAGATGGCCGCTAAAAAACACAAGCCAGAAAACACAATATGTGCTCCGGCCACGCCTTCATAGCTCCAAATACCCGAATTCGTTACAGTTCCTCCTGAAATACTCCAACCACCCCATGAATTGGTTATTCCTAAACGAGTCATGAAGGGTATAACGAACATACCTTGTCTCCACATTGGATCAAGAACAGGGTCAGAGGGATCAAAAACCGCCAATTCATATAGAGCCATCGAACCGGCCCAACCGGAAACTAGAGCCGTATGCATTATATGGACAGAAAGCAATCGGCCGGGATCATTCAATACGACAGTATGAACACGATACCAAGGCAAACCCATGGAAATACCCCTTTCTCAAAGAAAAATAGACACTATGTAACTTTATCGCATTGCAATAGACTTTATTTACCTAATCTTTTCAGTGAATTCTGTATGAGAAAAGGTTACTTTTTATTTTATTCCGTTGAAAATAACGGCTGAATTCTGTTCGTAAGAACAAAGAGAAGCAGATCTATTCTATACCCGATAAGTACCAATACGCAATGGGAGCATTAGTCCTATTTTGGGGAAATGAATGTATGGATCCTTTTTATTATTCGAACGATCTATCTCTTCAATTAAGATTTTAATTTCTTAATTCTATCTTTCTCTAAAAACCTTCGAAGAAGACAATAAACTCATTCTTACGTTTCCATATTAAAGTGAAGTATAGTACTTAAATTTTTTCTTTAATTTAATGCCCATTGGTGTTCCAAAAGTACCTTTTCGGAGTCCTGGAGAGGAAGATGCAGTTTGGGTTGACGTATAGTGCGACTTGTCAGACATATTGGGTCATATGGAATTTCCCCATTTTCTCCCCCGATCGAGATATCCTCTGTTTCGCCCAAGAAATATTGTATTGATTGAAGAATCAATCATGCGTAGCGTGAAGTTAAATTAGATTAATTTAGATTGAGGAGCAATATTCTTAATTAGAAGAATTTATGGTTAACTTGGACTAAAAAAATGGGGTATCCAGGCTCTGCTCATAAAATACCAAATGGGTAATAGTAATATATGTAGAATTACCGTTTGTAGCTATGCATAGAGGATTCTTCTATTTTATTTAGTAGAGAAGCACTCTTAAACTGCCATGTCAACCATTATAATAAATCCATTGAATAGTTTTTTGGAGACATGAAACGAATTGAAAAAAAACTCGTAGCAAAAAGAAGTGGTACTGAGATCATTTGTCCTATATGTACAACTAGAATTCGGATAGATCTTTCCCCGGAGTAGAACATGAACCTAAAAGAATTCAAAGGGCCCATTCAGGAACAAGAAAATGACATCGTGATTTAAATCTCGACGAAACAATACATCAATGAGAGGTTAATTAAATAAGTTCAGTAAATTATTTTTTTGTTTTAGGGAAGGGGTAAAAACTCTTTCTTTTTTTAATGGAAGAAAAAACCCCTTCATTAGAAAAGCAGGAATCTCTTAAAAAAAAGAGAGATAGGATTGGAATCAACACATTGATTCTTTATTTTCGCAATTTTTTTGAACCGTATGCATTCAAAGATGCACGTACGGTTCAAAAGGGATATAATTTTGTCCTAATCAACCGACTTTATCGAGAAAGATTACTTTTTTTAGGCCAAGAAGTTGATAGCGAGATCTCAAATCAACTTGTTGGTCTCATGGTATATCTCAGTATAGAAGATGATACTAAAGATCTTTATTTGTTTATAAATTCCCCTGGTGGATGGGTAATACCAGGAATCGCTATTTATGATACTATGCAATTTGTTTCGCCCGATGTACATACAATATGCATGGGATTAGCCGCTTCAATGGGATCCTTCATTCTGGTCGGAGGGGAAATTACCAAACGTCTAGCATTCCCCCATGCTTGGCGCCAATGAGTTTTTATTAAAAAAAAAAAGAAGAAGACTATGCCTTCGCCATATTGAATATGAATAATAGGTAATAATAGCATGGCACTTCGAGTTCGATATGAACAAACTATTATTGTTTTTTCTAACACGATATTTTCTATCGAGATAGTAGTATGAAAAAAGGTTATTTCCGACTTGATCTTCTATGTCGGGAGTGCATTTCAGCGTCACAAACCGTTTTCTTCCACACCAGAAGCCTTTTTCTGATATTTCTCTTACGAAGAAAAGAGTACGAAAAAAAAAAAGAAACTTTGGGATTGCTAAATCACGGATGAGATAAATATAGAAAGCAACAGAACCATCATAGTATTTTTTTTTACATTACAATATGAATGAAAGGAAGGGTGGAAAATGGATCATTCAACAATCTAGATCGGATGGATTCTTTTTTTTTCTTCGATAAAATAGAAAGGGGAAAATGAAATTCCATTGCAGAGCCGTATGCGATGCAAAAAAGGTGCCTGTACGGTCCGTCGTTCAATTCTATTTTTTTTCTTGTTTTTTTTTTAGTCCTTACTTTAATCCAATTTTTCAAGATAGAAGAACCATTCATGCATGATATTAGATCAATATTATCAGGGTTATGATTCATCAACCTGCTAGTTCTTTTTATGAGGCACAAGCAGGGGAATTTATCTTGGAAGCGGAAGAACTACTCAGACTTCGCGAAACCCTCACAAAGGTTTATGTACAAAGAACAGGTAACCCTTTATGGGTTATATCCGAAGACATGGAGAGAGATGTTTTTATGTCAGCAACAGAAGCCCAAGCTCATGGCATTGTTGATCTTGTAGCGGTCGAAAATGAAACTATTGGGGATTTCGCCTAAATATATGATTCCCTCCATAATTCTATTTTTTCGTGATTTGATATTGAATGTAAATAATTCATAATCATCAATAAATCAGGTTAAGATCGATCTAAACCAACCTATTTTATTATATATATGTATGATATGCCGACAATTAAACAACTTATTAGAAACACAAGACAGCCAATACGAAATATCACGAAATCCCCCGCACTTAGGGGGTGCCCCCAACGACGGGGAACATGTACTCGGGTGTATGTGCGACTCGTTTAGATCATGAGTTCAAACAAAATAAATACAGAAATTTTTCAAGTACCAATCACCAGTACCAAGGAATAAAGATAGATAGGATGGAAAAACTTACTATCTATAAAGCTAAAGATTCATCATCTACCTATATTTTTGTGTATGAAATTTATGGTTTCCATTGGTGCAAATCCAATCACCTCAGTTTGAGATGAGAAGTAATTCCCCATTGGTAGCAAATAGTTATCTATTAAGCGGAGG